ATGAATGTTGTATTTATTAACATTAACATGCGGATATACCTAATCTATATCTGCGTCTTCTCTCTTCTTTTATTGTCCTCCTGTCATCAATTGACGTATGACTTAGGGCTCAATATAATTTCATATGGCTTAGGTGAATTTGAATAATTTGACCGGCCAAATAATATTTTGGTAAAGCAACTAAAATCCAATGCGAAGGAAAGGATCTTGGGGATCCAACCCAGCTTTGTGAATGATAGAGATAAAGATTCTACTATATGTGTTTATATTGCTTTTTTATTTCCTAAGGGTGGTTGGCCCTCGGGACCTAGTATTTCTGCTTCTAGTTTATTTCTAGATCAAGGTGGCCATAGGCCCCTATGGTCCAGTGGTTACGACCTCTCTCTTTCACGGAGAAAACGAGGGTTCAAGTCCCTCTGGGGGTGTAACAACACTCAAGACTATAGGAAGACTATAGGAGTAGGAGTGGGATTTTATATCAAGTGATCCCTGTTTGTCAAGTCCTTCTATTAGTCTACTTAGAAGGACTTCATATTTTATATCATTTGATATTTCTATTTATTTGTCAAGTCTGCCTGGGAGATGAAAGGAAGTTGATTATGGAACGTCTAAAATGAATTAGGCGTTGGGTCGATGCCCGAGTGGTTAATGGGGACGGACTGTAAATTCGTTGACAATATGTCTACGCTGGTTCAAATCCAGCTCGGCCCAACAATTTGGCAACCTACTATCAGATGGTAGAACCCTCTTGTTCTTAAGAAATACCTATCCAAATTTTCTGCTAGATCTCTTCTTATTTCCCTGGGATTGTAGTTCAATAGGCTAGAGCACCGCCCTGTCAAGGCGGACGTTACGGGTTCGAGCCCCGTCAGTCCCGACGGATCCAATAAGTACATCAATTCGCCTCTTTATTTTCTTCTTTATTTTCTGTGAAAGAAGGGGAGCATAATTGAATTCCGAAGGGGTTTCCCCTCTTTTTTTCAGGATTCTGTCGAAGAAAGAACAAACCCTAAACAAAAAGGAAAATAACTAAAATAGTGAAGTTGATAGAATATTCCATTTTTCTCCCGCGACTCATTTTTCTCATACTTCTTTGGAAGACAAAGAAAATTGGATCATTAAAATTTAGAACCTAATTCCTCTCTTTTTCCACTTCGCTTGTATTGTTTGTTGGGGTTTTGTAGTTAATGGAAACAGACGTGTGGTTAGATGAGACTTCATTTGATGGTTCTACAAGGAAGACCTAAAAAGAAAGAAGAGAAAATAAGGATAAATAAAGGAGTTTTTATTGGTCCGGGAATCCAATCTTGGATTAGGTATGGATAAAAGATCTTCGTATGTTATACTATTCAATTCTCGACGACGAATTAATTTAATAGCTCAGATATTGTTATTCATGATATTGATCCGATTCAAGATCATCGATAGGTAATGCATTCATTGAATTGACAGGTGAAAGATTTATCATCTCTATGGGATTAAATCCCGAGTTATTGTGAAATAAAAAAACGATGAGATTATGGAAGTAAATATTCTTGCATTTATTGCTACTGCACTGTTCATTTTAGTTCCTACTGCTTTTCTACTTATAATTTACGTAAAAACAGTTAGTCAAAACAATTAATTACTTTAAATGAAACTTGACTTCTGAATTCTTATCAATAGTTGAAGAAATCAAATGAAAAGTATTCTATTTTTGCGTCTTAAATGAAATCAAGGGGCTATAATCCGCGGTATTCTATGAGATCCGAGAGTATGGTAAGTAATAAATTTCTTTCTTACTTACCATACTCTCTAGTAGTGTTATGTTATAGTAGTGTATAAAGTTGTAAATAGAGTTGGTATACTCTATTATCTTCTATCTTCAATATATGTAGTTATTAATCCATATATAGAATTGACGTAGGACCCAATTCTATTTCTTTGATACATCTATTTATTCCGATGAATCTGAAAGAATCGTTTTACTGTTATAGAATACATTTCTCCACTAGAATCCAATGGAATTTCGAAATGAAGATATTTTTATTTCAAAATTATTTCAATTCAAATAAAAAATGCGTTACGGAACGATCTATAAAAGAATTGATAGCGTTTCATTCCTCAACTAAATTAGGAGTGCTTTTAAAGTCCACTTCTTCCCCATACTACGAGTGAAAGGGAAAATGTAAAGACTACCATTAAAGCAGCCCAAGCGAGACTTACTATATCCATGTGAATTATGTCCCTTATCTCTATGATAGAATTATTCCATTATTGCTCACTAATAATAGTAGAATGAATGGTCCAGAGTCAAAAAGGGATTCTGACCAAACACTATTGATGAACCAATCAAATAAACCCATTTCAAAAATTCCTATATGATTTCTAATGGGGAAAGACTAAACACAAGTAAAATACACAATGACACTACAAAGGAATGTTACTAATGGAATGGAACGTCCAGTAATAAAATAAGAGAGTCCTTTCCTTTTTTTCTTGCCCTTCAAAGTAAAAATAGATCAATTGCTATCTATTACATACTTTTATTTCCTATTTGATATTGATATTTGATATAATCCGTACCCCTTCGCGATTGTCTATCTGAAGGAGTTGGGAGATAGTATATTATACTCTTGACGAGGGGTGAAAAAAAATGATTTTTTTCACTTTTTATTTTCTATAAAAAATCTATGCAATCTCAATCTAATAGTGATTGAATGCCTGAACACTCAGAGATTCTCGCGAGTCTATATATGTAGATTACAGTATAGAAATTCCCTAACTAGTAGTTGAATCCGGCTATCCAATGTAATTCAAGACCCAATGAGTATAGCAGTAGAAGGGAATCGGAAAGTCTTGCTTCGACCTTTATAATCTTTTTATATTCAAAGATTTCCAATCTTTTACAAAATTACCAGAACAGATGTTTAGAATCAACCAAGTATCAACAGTCCCCTTATTCTGTTCTGCTGGGGAAAATTGGGTTTAAGCAGAGCAGAATAAGATATTTCTATTCATTTGTTGATGAGGCGGCACCCGGATTTGAACTGGGGAAAAAGGATTTGCAGTCCCCCGCCTTACCACTCGGCCATGCCGCCAAAACGATACACAACAGGATAAAAAATTACCGTTGGATTACTAAACTTTAGTTTATTGTACTTGCATCCCCTTTTTCATCCTTAAATATAAAAAAATTATAAAATAAACCCTTTTTCCCCTTTTGATTGTGTTTTATTTACCCCTTTGATTTGATTGATTGTATAGTATCTCAAAACACACAATGCCGAAAAACTTCCACTCACTTTTCTATTGAAAAATCAAATTCATTTTGACTCAAAAAAGCTAAAATTTATGACAAACAGGAACCATTAACTATTCGTTGACTGAGAATTCGTGAATTATTCGTAGATTTGAATATAAAATTTGGTTTGCCTAATGACATAAGAAAATACAAATTGATACATCCTTAATTGATTCTTTTGAATCAAAAACCATTCTCCATTTCCATTATAACAAAAATTAGAAGTATATGTAAACCCCAGAACGGAAATTTTTACACAGATACCAAGTATTTAGAGTATGTTGCCTATAAATAAAAGGAATTCGTTGGAACAAAAAAAGGCCCGGCTGGGTATTGACCGGGCCAGGTCCAAAAGGCACCTCGAACAAAATAAAAGCAAGAAGGTCTTCTTTATTTATCTTTCTATTTGGATCTTTCGAGCATCTAAATGGAATTGCTAATTATATAATAACGATAAAGAATGTGAAAGAAATACTTTCTTTAATCCTTACTTGATGTGTAATGTAACATAGTAATTATCTTTTTCAATTGGGAGAGATGGCTGAGTGGACGAAAGCGGCGGATTGCTAATCCGTTGTACGAGTTATTCGTACCGAGGGTTCGAATCCCTCTCTTTCCGTTTCCGTTGATGACTTTCTATTTTTTTCTTTCAATTTTCGCAAACCCCCCTTTTATTTTTTCCTAGTTAAACGTGTGGAATAGATAAAATAAAATTGAAAGAAAATTGTAAAATCAAGCAAGAAAAACTAAATTTTTATTTTATTCTTCACGTCCTGGATTACGTCCTGGATCATTGGATAGGAATCCAAAGATGAAGAGAGAAACAAAGAATATTACTACTGTGTAAACGAAAAGTTTGAGAGTAAGCATTACACAACCTCCAAGATCATTTTTTGAAAAAGAAAAACGAGAAAAGATAATAGATCCTCCATTTTTATATCACATATCCTATTTTGACACCAAGAAAAAAAATTATAGAAATAGAAAAGAATGTTCAGAAATTCAAATGAAGTGAAAATGAAATTTCATTTCAATTTGTAATATAATAAGAATCTTTAATTACCACAAATCACTTTCATACCCATAATTAGCTATTGTAAGGGACCCTAATCTAATTATTGTAAGGGACCCTAAGCTAATAAGGTATTTCACCATAAAAAGGATTAAAATCGGGAAATGCGGCGAGCCGGGTTTCTCGCGGCTATCCGATAATTTCACTGTTTGAATCGAAGGTTCATACTGTCAGACTTATTTGATCTTATCAATTGTTATAATTTTTATCGAATAAATCATGAATTTTCTAGGATAGTATTAAAGATCTTATCGAAAACTTACAGCAGCTTGCCAAACAAAGGCTAAAAGAAAAAAGAACAGGGGTATGACTGGCATGACATCTACGATTGGATTCAAAAAAGCATAGGCTTCGGGCAATTTGGCGAAGAAAAGACTACTCGGATAAAGGGCAGAATTAAGACAGATCAAACTAAAGATATTAAGCATAACAGACATTTTTTTCGTCGAGATAATTGCATTTTGATTGAGTTATTGATATAAGGAAAAATAAAGAAAGTAGGGTAGACAAAAAAATCCTTCTTTTTCCGTTCAATCAAAAATCCTCCAATTCTCAAAGGAGAATAGAAGAAATCATACTTTCATACAATATCTTAATTGAATTATATGTAATGATCAATAAATTCAGTTGAATTCTAGATATACACATGTCAAAATCCTAGCACGAATCTATAATAGATTCTATAAAGAATAAAGATTTTCTATAGATAGTTTAGGCTGGAATTGACGAACACTTAATACCAATATTATTCTTTATTAGTATTAGTGTCCAATAAAAGTAGAAATGGGGCGTAGCCAAGCGGTAAGGCAACGGGTTTTGATCCCGCTATTCGGAGGTTCGAATCCTTCCGTCCCAGAGCATATCTGTTGTATCTGAATACTTCTTTTTTGTTCAACAAGGTTCTGTTTAAAGGTCTAATATTGGATAGAATATTATTCCTCTTTCTTTTTTAAATTTTGAATTATTCTTTTCGGAATCATATCTAAGTTTTTCACAAACTGAACTAAATCGAGTTCAAATGACATGCAAATGCAAAAGTAACTGATAACTGAAACCTTTTCTGATTCAGATAAAGATAAGATGAGACCTAGATCACAGTTCCAGAAAGATTACTTAATCTCAGGCTAAACAAAATATGAAAATACATATAAAACGAGGAAGTGCTTAGTTTATAGGTATGTATTGTTATCCTATTTCAGTCACAATAGTCTTTCTATTTTTGTGAAAAATAATTAGCATCCCTAAAATATTAAAATTGAAATATTTAACAATAATTTTTCTTTTTATTGTTCGATCTATTTAGCTTATTTGCTTTACATCATTGACAATTCCATTAGAAAATATTTTTCTTTCTTATGATAATAAAATGGAGTCTTTACTGCAAAACTTGATTCAAATAATGATGCAGAAGTAGGAAACTTTTTCAAGTAGCAAGATTTGTAATGATTCCTTATGGATTGAATCTTTGGGAAGTTGTAAATGGGTCAGTCTATCTTATTGAGTAACTTGAAGAGGCAGAGTCAAATAGAATTTATTTATTCCTGCGATTTCTGTTAGTTATGTTATTTCTATATTTAGATTAGATTTCTGGATATTTCTGTTAGATATTTTTTTGAGATCGATATTTATAGAAAAATGTTCCATTCATACAAAAAAGCCGGGGTCTTGCTAATATTTCTTCAGAAAAATCTTTATTATCTATGTAGATAGATAAGAAAAAATAGAAATGACTATGTCTATGTACCGAGCGAACCAATGACTATTCATGATTCCATAATTGAATCAATTCCATACTGGTTCCAAATTAGAGGAATGTTATGGTAAAACTTCGTTTAAAACGATGTGGTAGAAAGCAACGTGCGACTTGAAGGACACGATCCGGCGTGGATTCTTACCACCATTTTATATAGGAATGAAAGTGCTCTTGGCTCGACGTCGTTTGTTCTATTCTACTAGAACCCCTCTTTTTTTATTGGGTTGTAATGTAAATAGTGCATGATGGAGCTCGGGTAGAAAGTATTTATTAATTTCTCAGGGGCAACGATCTAGGGTTAATGCCAATCAATAAATTGGAACAACTTCGTAAGTATATCTTCGATATAGAAATCGAAAGGATCTGATTCTAGCAAAATTTCAATTAAAAAAATTTTTGTTGGAAGGGCTAAAACTTTTTCGATCCACAGTGTATCGCGCACGAATCAACCGTATGATTCTTTAATAGAAAGAAATCACAAAAGGGGTATGTTGCTACCATTTTGAAAGGATTAAGAAGCACCGAAGTAATGTCTAAACCCAATGATTTAAAACAAAGATAAAGGATCCCAGAACAAGGAAACACCACTTCAATTGTCTCACGGATCCGAATAAAGAATAAAAATAGATTTTAAACGAGACAAAAAAAGGGGGTTAAAGACCACTCAATAAAAAAAATATCTTAAAGAAAAATCTTTAAGATATTTGAGAATTATTGAACTTGAGTTATGAGTACAAATGATTTTTTTCAGGAAGCTAAAAAAATGACTATGAGTTAAATTATAGACTCATTTATTTTACGGATTCCTTTTCTATTTATTCTAATTTTATCCATAGACAAAACTTCTAATCATTTTTTCTCGAGCCGTACGAGGAGAAAACTTCCTATACGGTTCTAGGGGGGGTTCTTTTTCATCTACATCTATCCCGATGAGCCGTCTACCGAATCGTTGCAATTGATGTTCGATCCCGAAGAGAAGGAAGAGATCTTCGGAAAGTGGGTTTTTATGATCCGATCAAGAATCAAACTTATTTAAACGTTCCCGCGATTCTCTATTTCCTTGAAAAAGGCGCTCAGCCTACAGGAACTGTTCAGGATATTTTAAAAAAAGCAGAGGTTTTTAAGGAACTTTACCCTAATCAAACGAAATACAATTAATTAAATTAAGGAAATAAAAACTAAGGGTAGGATAGGATAATGATTTCTATATCATTTTGGATATCTTTTCTATACTATGTTTTTTTATTTCATTCTTTTCTTGCTCTATTCATATCTATTTCTCATTGTTTTTTTAGAATATTTTGGAAAACCTTATTTGATTGATCCTCACAAAATAAAAAATTATGGCATTACCTGCAATCGCGTGGTTTTCATTCGAACTCTAATACCAAG